AAATAGGTGCATAATTTTATGAGAAATATAGAAAAAAAAAAAAAAAGATAGATAAAATATATAAAATAAGATATATAGAAGGCTTTTTTCGAGCCCTACTTTTTGTTCTTTTTGTTTATGCGAGGTATCATAAGCATAATTATTCCATTTTTTAATTGGGGAAAGATGGCTGAGTGGACTAAAGCGTCGGATTGCTAATCCGTTGTACGCATTTTAGTACCGAGGGTTCGAATCCCTCTCTTTCCGCGTCTTTAATTTTCAATTAATCAAAAAAAATCAATGCGACAAGGACGTAAATAAAGATACAAGCGTCTATCAAAAGAAGAACGTAGTATTCGTAAACAATTATAAAAAAATTTATTTTTTATAATAAAGAACAATATTGGTTATAAATCTCTCTAATGTTTGATAAAATAAATTTTTGTCAAATAAATATAAGACTAACAACTTAATGAACAACCAATACAGAAAAAATATCAACACTTTCACGAATATAAAAGAATTCAGATGATTCCAAATTTCTTTTATTTTTCGTATAATTCTTCCTAGTGCATTTCCGAGTCTCTTTAGCCAAGTTTTCATCATATAGTCCTCATATGACTATAAAAAGTCATTTTCTTTCGGTCTTGTCATTTAGACCGACCATATTACATTATTTTTTTTTTTTTAACTTAATGTTTAGTTTAAATTATATCTAACGAAATATTATATATATAATATTTCGTTAGACTTTCTTTTTTATATATATATTCTTTATTAAGTAAGATTACTTACGTTTACCTTTACCTTTACCTTTACCTTTCCCTAACTCAAGATTCTCTTTAACAAAACAAAGAAAATAATACAAAAGGCGTAAAAAGCGAAAAATGTAAAAAATAACGACTAATTCCAAGAGAAGCCACAAAAAATAATAAGAAATTAGAACCCAGTCGTCATATGGTAGGACCCGACGACTATAAATTCTAAAACATTTTGCCTTAATTATCAACCAATTAATATAGAATATCCTGAAGTAAATCGACGTTATAAAATTTAAAATTTTTTTTAAGATTCTAATAATTATTGTTATTACTTCGAGTGTTTTTTTTCTTACAAAAAAAAGAAAAAGACTCCAGTTCATTTTTACCTCCTCTTCAAATAATGATTTGATTATAAAATATAATATCAATTTTTAATAAAAAGTCAAGAGAAATAATTTCAACAAAAGAAATTATTTTGATTTTGAAATGATCATGAATTATTAAAAAGAGAAATGATCTCTTTTGTTGAAATAGGCTCGGTCAACCACAATATTGATTATCAATCAATATTAGGAGATCTTCTCAATTGAAAGATCCCCTAATATCAACTTGAAACGACGAGAAAGAAAGTCTCTATTTTTATTTTATTTCATTATTGAGTGGTTCGTTATTGGAACAGATAGTAACAATTATCTCGTCTGGGAAAAGCCATTTTTTTCTCAACAATGTCTTTGTGAGTTGAGCCAATAGGGTTCCGTTAGATAGGAACAGATTTGATAAATATTGATAACTTTCGTATAGAGTATTCAAACGAAAAAATTCATTTGATACTGAACTATTGGTTCTAAGCCATCTCTGGCGATCAATCGACAATTTCAAACACTGTTCTTGCATATTCTTTCTAAACCAGCTTTGATCGAGATATTTCCAATCTTTTTTATCGGTTAGGGAGGTGAAAAGTATCCTTGACATCTCTTCATCTGGACCAAATTCTTGATGTGAAAACACAGGATCCTCTTGGAATAGAAAAAAGAGTGGATCTGGGGGATCCCAAATGAATTGGCTTATTAGAAAAAAGCCTTGTTCGTTGCAAGATCTCACTCGTGTCTGGTCCTGCATGGTTCCATACTGGAAGAACTCCGAATCATTATCATCTTTGTCCTGAAATGACCCTTCCCTATAGGGAAATCTCAATTCATTGGACCCTTCGTCAAAGAGAAAGTTCCAAGGGTGCCACAGTCTAGGAGAACAGAGTATGTGATTGAATAAATCCTCCTCTAGCGGTTGCGGGTCTTCCCCTTCTTCGAACCCCGATTTATAGTTTTCATAATAGACAAATCTATGATCAACGATAGAAGAAAACCCATTTTGAATCATCTTTAAGGGATTTCTTGGTTCGGACCGAAGAAGCAATGGCACTCCATCATTATCCAACCGACTTCCTGTCTCGGAGGGTCCCAGCAGAGCACCTTCTATTTCTAATAGCCCATGAACTAGATCAAAATCATTCTCAAGGAGTCTATAAGAAGTGATCCCATCATCATCATTGTTTTCCCCGGGTAGAGACAAACAATTTTGAGCGACCGATCCGGCAGAACAACTCAAAAGATAAAGAAGTATGGTTAATTTTTTCATACTTGTTCCAAGTTCGATGTACCATTTATACAAATAAGAATCCACCTCCTGACACGATGTCTTCTTCATATAGATAGAGATAGGATCTATAGAGCAATTACTTAGAAGTAGATTTTGTGAAACAGCCCTTCCTAACTGATAAACAAGGATCCCATGATCCTGAATCTCTCTTATATGAGCTCTAAAATGCCAAGTTTGTCTATGAAGAGCTGATCTCATTATATTAGTATCTATAATAGATTTCGATTTTATAATACAAATCGATAGCGCCTCATTAGTAAGTGCTACAAGATTTGGTACATTAGAACCCAGAGTTATAGACCCCAATCGATTAGTATTGAATATTTGCTTTTCCAAGTGAAATCCCCGAGTGTATGAAAGAGTGAAAAAGTGCTTTTTTTGTTGTGGAATAAGAAGCTTTCGTATCTTAATGCATTTGTTTAATTTATCCGGCGCTATTAAAGAAGGGTCCACTTTTTTTGGAAGATGAGTAGACGCAATAATAAGATTATTGCTGGTAGAACCTTCTCCAGAATCTCTGGAAAGAGAGTTCACTAGTATACCCAGCGATAAGTCATTCGACTCATTCCTATCGAGATCATGAATGTTTGGAATCCAGATAATGCAAGGAGACATTGCTTTTACTAATTCGAATTGAAGTGTTAAATAAAACCGGTGTAGGTCCTCTTTCGGTATGATAGTGGTAGATAGCGGATCCTCCATACTTAGAAAGTTCAATCGACTATCAAGCTTACGGTCGAAATCGTCGCTATTATCCCTTTCATAATTATGAGGATTAAAACAACTACCCCTGGTATCAGGGAAAAGACTGTAAATGGTACCCTCTCTTTCATCAAAAAGATCCACTTCAACATCATCCATATCAAAACCCTTAGGAAGGTTCTCCAGGAACTTGTTTAGAAATACTGTAATAAAAGGAACATAGGAGGTTGTCGCTAAAGATTTCAACAAATAGGATTGTCCAGTTCCTATTGAACTTATCACTAAAATACCCCCACCAGGGGATAGGGCTAAGCGTAGCGAAAAGGGTTTCCCATGAGATGGGAAATCCAAACAACTAGGCCCACACGGGATTGTTTGATAATGAGCGAGGAATACCCGCCTTTCTGCTAAGCAGGATGTATTGAATTCATAATTCATGAGATCTTTTTGATGAATTTCAATTAAATAGCGCAAATACATTCTTCCCGGTTGCTCAATCATTTGATAAGCAGAGTTTTTCTTTGATAACTCATCACTATTAGTCAGACTCACTAAAATCTTAGAAAATCCTTTTTCTGTCGTTAAGGTAGAGAACTGAAGTAAGAATTCTCGTTCTTTATCAGCAATCAAGTCACTATGCAAGATCCAGGATTCTATTTTATCATTAATCCAATCACTATCCATCTTTTTTCTTTTTTTTATCCATGAATAGATTGCTTTACTTTTATTACTTAAATATCTCGTATTTTTCAAAAACGCGATTCGATTCATGGGATTTGGTAGAATACTTATAAGATCTTTAAGATTCAAACCTTTACCCCTTGGGATGTTGCCGCCAGAAGGCGAACCTCCTCTTTCTTCTCGAAAATTTACGAATTGTTCTAGAGCAAATTCAAAAATATACTTTAACCAGAAAGAATTTAGTTCTGATGGAAGATATGTATCCAGAAGTTTTCGTAATTCAATGATGTAGGATGGAATCATCAAAGATTTGACCTGTTCGAACTCTGTCTGTAACTCGTTAGAGAATCGAGAAACAACGAAAAGATGTGTATGAACGAAATATCCAGTAATAAGAAGAAGTAAAAGGATTGAAAACAGGAACTCCTCAATATTTAGTGATCTCAGATGTGCCGATATGAATGGTGACTCATAATTTGTGTGAAAAATATCTTCGTAGACGTCTACAATAAGATTATTTAAATACGTAATCCAAATCTTTCTTCTAAACTTCCGTTCTGGAATTTTCCGAATAATTGCCGCCTTGGCTCCATGTAAAAAAGTAGGGAAAATAGATATAAATTCTTTCCATGTCTTCCTTAGTATTAATAATAGTTCTGAAAAAGTATCTATAAATAGTAAAAGTATATTTTTTTGCCCTGTCCAGGTAAGGAGTGACGGTAGTATATACGGTAGTATATATCGGTACAATGGCTTCAATTTGGATAAAACCTTTGAAAAACCACGCTTTCTTGGAAAGTTTATTTTTTTACGGAATTTTTTTAGAGGTTTTTTTTTCCTCTTTTCGAGAGGTGAAAATTTATCTTTATCAGAGTATAGAGTATATAGATCTATAGTGTCACGCAAATCAGTCTCAAGCACATCTATGTTTGAATCGAAATCCAAATATTTATGCAACTTCTTTAAATCCGCAAGATGAATAGCGGAACGAGCTTGACAAGAAGTTCTTTCAAAATTCACTATTTCTTCCTCTGTTAGAGGTGTTCCAGAAATGTCCGCGATCGAGTAAATAGTTCTAGGAACGCGAGTTGGAAAATGGAAAGATTTGTACAACTCATATCCGTCATCACCACTTTGCAGAAAATTATTTGTTAACCATATGTTAGAGACCTCTAACTCGATTCGTGAAATAGTATCTCTGTCGAAAAAAGCATGTTTTTTTTTCCCACCGCACAAAGAAAATATTTTCTTTCGACTGAACAAGACATTGAGGAATTGTTCATACAGAAAATCAGAATTACAGGACCTTTCCCCATAAAAAGAAAATCTTTTCTTATAATCGACAGAGAAATTATATTGATTATTCAAGAATCGAAGTCGATTGACTTTAAAAAAAGAAGAAATCAATGAACTTCTATGAAAACATTTCACAGGATTCAGCCAATTGTCTTGATTTGCTATCTCATTTATCAAGAATTTAGATTTTTGAGAAGTATAATAGTCATCCAATAATAGGGGTTTCCTTTTTTTCAAATGAACCGTTTCCAGACCTATTGATTCTAACAACTGATTCCCGAGTGCATCATTCATATGTTTCAATTCATCCATATGGATCTGGGACCTATTATGAACGGGCATATTTCCGAAACTCACAAAGAAAAAAGGAAGTGAGTTCGACAAAAGGGGAAGAAGCTGGGACAAAGTCAAACAAAGTAACTTAGAAAAATCTTTTTTGTCGATAACCTCAGACCAATCAATCGAATCTGCATTTATATGTAATCGATCGAACACTACTTGAAAACGGCTATTCTGCTCAGAAATGAAATGGTCCAAATGTTCCTGGAAATTCTTGCTCCCCTTGGAGCATTTATATTTATATCTATTTGGATCCTTCTTCACGGATCTTTCGGTTCGATAAATAAAAATAAGAGGATCAAAGCATTTCTTCTGACTCTTTTTCAAATTGAAAAAACGTTGATTTATCATGTGTTTCCTTATAGGTATACAATTCATAATATCAGTTTCATACCTTTGAATTACATATTCTAAGTTGCGATTGAATCGATTACCTTGAAAATAATTCCCACAAGAGGTCTGGACCCATTTTTTAAGGATCTTTAGGGAAACAAATTCATTCGCTTCGTAAAAAACCCGAGGCAGAACCAATAAAGATTTCTTTTTTGATTCATCCCTGGAGTTGAATACCTCATTTACGAATTGTTTATCATCACATTTCGAAAAATCAATAGAAAAAGAGAATCCATTACGATACACCAGATCCGGTCTCGTAATTGAAAGATTGAATAGATTTGCCTTTTCTTGAAATCTCTCTTCTGAAACTAGATTTTGGTTCCAGAATAAAATATGATTTTGAACTGTCAAAAGTTTATCCTTTGCAATCCTATCACATCCTCTATCGGATGAAATAGGATGAATTGAGACATAATTTTGTAAATACAAAATTATATTAACCATATGGGCTATTTCTTGATTTTCCGATTGCCTTGAAAGAACAAAAGAAACATCTTCTTCTTTCTTAAATAATTTTGGATCTCGAGCGTACTTCTCAGTAGGATTCAAATCCCCATGAAGTTCTGACGATATGTCCTCGAAAAAAGAGCTATTATCTCTCTCAGAGATATTTTTTGCTTTTGGACCAGACAGGAGCGGAGCAATCAACCCATATCCATCCAGAACCAACCTATTGTAATCTTTTGAGTCTTCCAATGTGCATCCAATAGAATTTATTTTGATCGGAAGAAGCCCTGTCAAATAAATATTTTTTTCGATTATCCTTCGATTGTTAATACGATATATAAGTATCCATCCTACTAAAAGTACTAGATTCTTGATCGTGAAATATCTTGTTAAACCGCGTGAAACAAGAATACTCAAAATTCTGGAGTCTAAGAGTTTAACACTACTCTCTTGATGGAAAAAAATGTTAATCACAGATATCGCTGAATTGAATTGGGTCCAGGAATCTGAGAAATAGGACGAATTCTTGCTCTCTCTAAAAATTTCTCGCAATTCTAAAATCCAAAAGTTTACTTCATTATTCTTCATAAGATATGAGACTCCTTACAAAATTTTTACAAATTTTTTTTTTTTTTTTTTTTTTTATATATAAGAACATATTTTTTTGTATTTGTAAATTTGATTTGATTTTTCAAAATTATTTCACTCAAAGTATCCACGGTTAATTTAAACTTCTTTATTATAATAGGCTAACTTCTATGGATTTGTCAAGCTTTTTTTTTGATTTCACTCAAAGCATCCATGGCTGAATGGTGAAAGCGCCCAACTCATAATTGGAGAAGTCGTAGGTTCGATTCCTACTGGATGCATGCCAATAGAAAGAAATCTACCCCATGAACAAACTAGATTTTGGTTAAAAAATCAAAACAGTATCTTCATTACATTATCATAATATATTATAATTATCCTACTCGACTATACCCTTACCAAATTCATCAATGTTACAGACCTCAATGTTTGAAATAATAATACATAACATTATTGCTACTTTAATATGCATTCTCTATTCCTAATTTGTTTCTGTAATATAGAAAAATTGTGGATAAAGTGGGTAAGGAATAACAATTTTCCTACACCCACTTCTATACACGAATGGGGAAAACTACTCGGATCAAAATTCTTGTTATTTTAACGAGGTTTAAGTCTGACGAGAATAATATTCTACAACCAGCAATTCATTAATTTCCAAACCAACCCATTTACTATCTATTATTTGCTTAACTAATCCTTTATATTCCAACGGATGAAGAATCAAATGGATTGGCAATTTTTTGCGGGGGGCTGATTCAAGAGAATTTTGAATCAGAGTTCTCGATTTTTTTTCATCCTTGGCTGTAATAATATCTTCAGGTTTACAACGATAACTTGGTATATCTACTATACGACCATTAACTAAAACATGTCTGTGGTTAACTAATTGACGGGCTTGAGGAATAGTCGCAGCCATACCCAATCGAAAAAGTATGTTATCCAAACGCATTTCCAGTAACTGGAGTAAAACTTCACCGGTTGACCCTTTTGCTTTTCCAGCGATACGAACGTATTTAAGCAATTGTCGTTCTGTAAGACCATAATGAAAACGCAATTTTTGTTTTTCTTCTAAACGAATACGATATTGAGTTTTTTTACTGGAGTCCGATTGTTCGCTTCTAACTGGAAGCTTTTTTCTGGTTAGTCCTGGTAAAGCCCCCAGACGCCGTATTTTTTTGAAACGAGGCCCTCTGTAACGTGACATAAACACTCCTTTTTTAAAATGGAAAATTTCATAAAGAAAATTTAAAACTAAACTAAATGACAAATAGTATAAATGAAGTGAAATCTACTTAAAGTTAAATCTACAACATTTATAGGATATTCTATATTTTTTTGTATGTTTGTATTTATTTGATTATGTTATGATATAGTAATTCTGTTATGAAGAGCTAATATTAAATAGTTAATAGGATCCCAGTAGGAAAGAATTCTGATAAATGCACACACAATTTGTGTTCTGAGAGCCCGCTTAGCTCAGAGGTTAGAGCATCGCATTTGTAATGCGATGGTCATCGGTTCGATTCCGATAGCCGGCTTTTTTCTCTATTTTTTTTTTTTTTTTCACATAAGGGATAATCTCTTTTTATTTTAGAAAAATAATAGGGTAGGGAGTTCCTTTTCTGTAGAACAAAGCAATAAAATAACCGCCTTTTTTTATTTATATACAAATATAATAGAAGTCAATTCGGATACTGAGAGAATCTTTCCAATTCTTCTTTGTACTACACTATTTGTAGTACAATACTTTAAAAAGTACTTCATTCTATCTATATTAAAAAAAAAAATATATATATATATCTATATATATACATAGAAAATAGTTAAGAGTATATAGAATATTATCTTCAATATAAATATTTTAAGATATCTTGAATATTATATTATCATTTTTTTTTATTTTATTTAAAATTAAAGAAATAATGACTAATTAGAATTAGATTACAGTTATTTATATTCAAAAATGATTATGCATGAAGATGAAATATGTATAATGTATTTTATTTTATACAAATAATATATCCATATCGATTTATACATATCCATTCGAATTCTAAAAATTTGGATGGATTATCAAAAGAAATTGGATTGGATAAGTAATTAAAAATTAGATCTTTCTATTGAATTTCTAAATGAATGTCGAATTATAAATTAATAAATAGATTTTTATTATTTTCGTTTTGTTATTATAAGGTCTGTATCTGTCTGCTCGAAGGAAAAAAAGAATTGAACGTTAGAGTATTCTAAATTCTATTAAAAAAGAATAGAAGGGGGACATCTAAAATAGAGATATATATATGTAGTATATATCTCTGTATATTGAATTGCGAATACAGAGATAATAGAATCATTTCTGATTCGACGAAATATGGGTATCTGATATAGATGAAAGAAAATCAATCAACAAAAAACAAATAGAAGGAAATTTTTCCCAACCCAATATGGGAGTAGGTTTCGAATAACTTCAACAGTTCCAGAAGATAATTCTCATAATACAAATAAAAAAACATCCTAATGCGATATTATATTAATCTCAAAGAAAAAACGGGGGATATGGCGAAATTGGTAGACGCTACGGACTTAATTGGATTGAGCCTTGGTATGGAAACTTACCAAGTGAAAACTTTCAAATTCAGAGAAACCCTGGAATTCAAAATGGGCAATCCTGAGCCAAATCCTTCTTTCCGAAAAGAAATCAAAGTTCAGAAAGTGAAAATCAAAAAAGGATAGGTGCAGAGACTCAATGGAAGCTGTTCTAACAAAAGGAGTTGACAACATTCAACTGATTAATGAAGATTTCTAACTTCTATTTGTAACTATTTTGATTCTATCACAATAGAAACAATCAAATCAATTACAACTGGAAGAAAAAATGACTGAATATTCATTGCTCAAATCAGTCACTCCACCATAATCTGATGGATCTTTTGAATAACTGATGAATCAGACGAGAATAAAGATAGAGTCCCATTCTACATGTCAATACCGACATTAATGAAATTTTTAGTAAGAGGGAAAATCCGTCGACTTTAGAAATCGTGAGGGTTCAAGTCCCTCTATCCCCAAAAACCAATTAAATTCCCTCATTTTGATGGCCCTTTTTTTTATTTAGTGGACATAGACTCAAGTAATTTCTTAAAATTAGGATGGTG